AAGAAACTGAGGCCAGTATTGCATCATCTGGAAATACTCCCCCGTTAGGTACGGACAGTCATTTTTGGGAAAGTTTTTTAGGGATTGATACCGAAACAGACTTCCCGGACTTGGACTTGATAAATCTTTATCCTTAGCAATCTGCAAATCTTCTGTAATCATTATACGCAATATCATTGTGTGCGAGCTGTTGAAAGAGCTGTCAAACAAGAAGGAGTTTGTTGTTGGCGAAATCCGTTGTTAAAGAATCTTCCCAGTTATCCATGGCACTTAGGGAAACGGAAGATGTTCCGAAGGTTGTTATTCCGCCTTACCTTATTAGATTAGGGGCGATGGACTGTATTCAAGACAAGAGGCTCGAGCGAAAGGCTTTAAGGCATAGCTGTCTTTTTGTTGTTTGTAGAATACTCATGCTTGTTTTTCTTTCTCTGGGGGGTGAGGGCATAAAAGACAGATAGTTCGGCCAAAAAGGTTTGTAATTTCCTGAGGAAGAAGGTGAAGACAAGAATGGTTGTTTATTGTTCGACCGTCCAATCCGATACTCTTCTTTACTGGCCAGTTCGAGCATTTCCTCTGACCGGACTGACTGCATTGAATCTACTCGACGGTTCCGGAACGAGCAGTAAAGGCAGAATCCCGCGGAATAAAATAATAGTCAAAAGTGCAGTTGTTCCTGCCGCTTCGTCAATTCCATCGAGCCTCCTTCCCTAAATTGTTTTTTCTTACGTCTCTTGTTCCAACGATTGACTTAACCTGATAAGTCCCTGAATCCCCTCGCGAATCTAATAAATAGTCGTTTTTTAGTGAAGATGAGTTGTTCGGGTAGAGAAGCATGGATTGAATATCAGGGAAGATCACTCACCTGAAAAAGCCTTCCCTCTACCCCCGGTGGATGTCTAACCAGGAAGAGATATACATGTCAGCTAGCTGAGGAACCCGAATTAATCTCCAGCGCCTGTGGATTCAAAATGGATTTTTCAATATAGTTTCTTAACCTAGAGAGATTCGAATAGTATTGAATGGGGGAAGAAATCAGCTAATAGTCCTGGGTTCCTTGCCTATCCTACAGAAGATTAATCTACATTAGCAGTGGGGTAGAAATGGTGAATTGTTAAGTGGTCTTATGAAACGATGCAAGAATTCGCCCCTATCACGTAAAGCTCGCCCTTATAGCTTATGGGGGGGCACACTCGCTGGAAGCCAGACCCATTCGGGAACCAAGCAATGCCTGCTCCGCTAGCTGCCGCGATGAAGTGGGAACCCATTTGTGGCACCCACCAGGGGATAGAGTTTTTAGCCGATTTATTAATTCAAGGGTGTGGTTTACATATTCATATATAGAGGATGTTCCTGCTTTGATCGAAAAGATTTTTTCATTAAATTAAGTAAGTCGCAACACATTCATTTGTTGATGGGTGAGAGGCAAAGCAGGAGCCCGGAGCATGTGCCAGTGAGGGAATAATGGAGCAAGCAATAGGAAATGGCGCGAGCACCGCTGAATAAATGCGGTCAAAAGCGATGCCTCGCAGCATGGAATGTTATTTCTTCTTCCTCTGGAATGGAAGAATTGGTTCAGCATCAACTCCAGTCTTCTTTCCCGACCCGATTCTTTCCTTGACTGTCATTTGCATATAACTAGCTAATGCTATTGGGGATGCCCTTGATGGATTCTATCTTCTCTTGGTGGAGTAACTTGCTTACAGTACACAGGGCGTCGTCAGTCGTGACTCCTATATATATGCCTATATAATGATATGGAAAGGGATTTTCAAGTGGAAAAAGACCATTCGATTCTCCTTAGCACAAGCACTAAGTAAGCAAGCTACCTTGACCGGATCACATAGCGTTAGCGGAGTGGTAAACTTCGCAGCAGGAACAGTCTTTTACTTTATTACGGAAAAATCGCGTTCACGTGGTCGAATAGAAAAAAACCTTGCTGCTCGTTCAACGCACGTTAAGTACTCTTCTATCGCGCTTGTGGAGCCCTTTTGAGTTGAGCTTAGCAGGAGCTTCTCCGCTTCGGTCTTATTCCTGCTTTACCTTATATATACTATCATCATAACAATTATTAGTTGAGTGCAGCAAAAGCTCTGCCGTTAGGCTAATTCCTGAGTAGGGAACCGAAGGCGAGCGCTTTCAATGCCTGTCCTAGTCTGCTTCTTGAAGCCCGATGCGCGGGCTCGCTGAGTGGCCTTTCTCCGCGCTTCTATCGAGTGAAGCACCGAGCCTACGCTTCTCCTCAGGAATGCACCCTTTAGTTTAGGCTAGTTCCTGATTCAGTCAATTCAAAGAAGCTAAGAGCACAGCAGACAGCGCAAACAAGCAGACATGCAGCCGTGCGAGACTAGTGCTTCTATCAAGTGTGAAGCAAATCGGTTCACGCCACAGGAAGAAGTCCGAAGGGGGAAGCGGGTCGGATGGCAAGCCCCCCTCTCTTTCGAGCGAATTGCAGAGCAGGACCTTCCCGGATTTGCACGATAGTCAGCTATGCTAGCCCACG